ATGAAAAAGAAAGGAGGTAGAAAAATTTTTGGATTTATGGTTAAAGAAGAAAAAGAAGAAAACAGGGGTTCTGTTGAATTTCAAGTATTCAGTTTCACCAATAAGATACGGAGACTTGCTTCACATTTAGAATTACACAAAAAAGATTTTTCATCGGAAAGAGGTTTACGAAGACTTTTGGGAAAACGTCGACGTTTGCTGGCTTATTTGGCAAAGAAAAATAGAGTACGTTATAAGAAATTAATCAGTCAGTTGAATATCCGGGAGCAGTAATTTAATCGTTCGAATTTTTTTCTTATTTTATTAGTAGTCTTATAGTAGTCTTAGATTTTGCATTTTGATGAGCCTCGTTTTGAGGAATTCATGGAATAATCCATTTTCATGGAATAATGAATTAAGGAAGAAAGGATATGAGTCTACCGCTTACAAGAAAAGATCTCATGATAGTCAATATGGGCCCTCAACACCCATCAATGCATGGTGTTCTTCGACTGATCGTTACTCTCGATGGTGAAGATGTTATTGATTGTGAACCCATATTAGGCTATTTACACAGAGGAATGGAAAAAATCGCGGAAAACCGAACTATTATACAATACTTACCTTATGTAACACGGTGGGATTATTTAGCTACTATGTTTACAGAAGCAATAACGGTAAATGCACCTGAATTCTTGGAGAATATCCAAATACCCCAAAGAGCCAGCTATATTAGGGTAATTATGTTAGAGTTGAGCCGTATAGCCTCTCACTTGTTATGGCTTGGGCCTTTTATGGCGGATCTCGGCGCACAGACTCCTTTTTTCTATATTTTTAGAGAGAGAGAATTAATATACGATCTATTTGAAGCTGCTACGGGTATGCGAATGATGCACAATTACTTTCGCATCGGAGGAGTAGCCGCCGATCTACCTTATGGATGGATCGATAAATGTTTAGATTTCTGTGATTATTTTTTACGCGGAGTTGTTGAATATCAACAACTTATTACAGAGAATCCTATTTTTTTAGAACGAGTTGAAGGAGTAGGTTTTATTAGCGGGGAAGAAGCAGTAAATTGGGGCTTATCGGGACCGATGTTACGAGCTTCTGGAATACAGTGGGATCTTCGTAAAGTGGATCCTTATGAGTCTTACAACCAATTCGATTGGAAAGTCCAATGGCAAAAAGAAGGGGATTCGTTAGCTCGCTATTTAGTACGAATCGGTGAAATGAGGGAATCCATCAAAATTATTCAACAGGCTGTAGAGAAAATTCCTGGAGGACCTTACGAGAATTTAGAAGTCCGACGCTTTAAGAAAGAAAAGAATTCCGAATGGAATGATTTTGAATATCGATTTCTTGGTAAAAAACCTTCGCCAAATTTTGAATTGTCAAAGCAAGAGCTTTATGTAAGAGTGGAAGCTCCTAAAGGTGAATTAGGGATTTATCTGGTAGGAGATGATAGTCTTTTCCCCTGGAGATGGAAAATACGGCCACCCGGTTTTATTAATTTGCAAATTCTTCCTCAGCTAGTTAAAAAAATGAAATTGGCTGATATCATGACGATATTAGGTAGTATAGATATCATTATGGGGGAAGTTGATCGTTGAAATGATAATAGATAGGGTAGAGGTAGAAACTATCAATTCTTTTTCGAAATCGGAATTATTAAAAGAAGTCTATGGACTAATATGGATTCTACCCATTTTGACCCTCCTTTTGGGAATCACAATAGAGGTACTCGTTATTGTGTGGTTAGAAAGAGAAATATCTGCATCGATACAACAACGTATTGGTCCTGAATATGCTGGCCCCCTGGGACTGCTTCAAGCTATAGCAGATGGGACTAAGCTACTTTTTAAAGAGGATATCCTGCCATCCCGAGGAGATATTCCTTTATTTAGCATTGGACCCTCTATAGCAGTCATATCCATTTTATTAAGTTTTTTAGTTATCCCTTTGGGATATCGTTTTGTTTTAGCCGATCTTAGTATTGGTGTTTTTTTATGGATTGCCATTTCAAGTATTGCTCCTATTGGTCTTCTTATGGCAGGATATAGCTCAAATAATAAATATTCTTTTTCAGGCGGTCTACGAGCTGCTGCTCAATCCATTAGTTATGAAATACCATTAACTTTTTGTGTGCTAGCAATATCTCTACGTGTGATTCGTTAAAATAGGATATTTTTCCTTAAAATAGGATATTTTTCCTCTAAAATCCATTGAATATTTATCTTCCTTTTCTTATTCTGTATTCGGGTTGGTAAGTTAAACTAGATAGCTATATGAGTGAAACAAAACAGCTTATTAATTTGTAGTAAAAAGAAAAAATCTCATTTCCTACGTACAAGAAAAAAGTTGAAGTAAACATAAGCAGTGTAAACTCTTTACCCCAAGGTTGATATTTTTTAATTAGTAATCATATCTTGAAGCGGGCAAAAATAAAGGATTCGCGATATGGAATTCCATTACTAGAATATTCCTAGTTATTACTATAACTTATAATCATAAAAAGAATCCATCAAAAGTTAGTGAGGGGTTAGGAACACTAAAGTACATAAAGGATTAGTAATGGGGGAATCTAAGACATTAGGGATTTTCCCTCATAAAAGGAATCATAATAAAGACTTGAAATTGGTGGAAATGATCAAGTAGTACTTTTTTCGGATTCCGATCCAGAGTATGTTCCCATTCACTTGTTAAGGAAATGGCTATCAAGAACGAATTAACCCTTTATTCCTTTTTTCTTTTTAACTACCCCCTCCCCGGGGAAAGAAGAATAGGACAAAAGATATGGAATGCAATACAAAAAAAATATTTTTATTAATTCTTTCCTTCCTCTATCTATATTCATACAGAATTCTTCATGAACTAATGCCCAACTCTTTCCATTTATTAATTTAATTTCTATAACGAGTGTTTTATTCCAAGATTAAGTTATTACTGAACAAAGAAAAATTTTCATTATATTATAAAGGATGAGATCAATTCGGAAGCGCTTTTTCTTAGTCTAGCAGACGGAATTCCTTTGGTCTAATTTAGGACTTTTTCCTATCGATTTTATTTTACCTAAATCTATCTACGCCCCAGGGGATAATACCGAAATGAAACAATCCTTTCCTTTTTCTGATCATAGAGAAGCCGTATGAAGCTAAGGCTTCATGTACGGTTTTGGAATAGCGGTGGGAACTGTGATGTTATCATCGACTATGATTATCTAACAGTTCAAGTACAGTTGATATAGTTGAAGCACAGTCAAAATATGGTTTTTTTGGATGGAATCTTTGGCGTCAGCCTATAGGTTTTCTGGTTTTTCTAATTTCTTCTTTGGCAGAATGTGAAAGATTACCCTTTGATTTACCAGAAGCGGAGGAAGAATTAGTAGCAGGTTATCAAACCGAATATTCCGGTATCAAATACGGTTTATTTTATCTTGTTTCTTACCTAAATTTATTAGTTTCTTCTTTATTTGTAACAGTTCTCTACTTAGGCGGGTGGAATTTCTCTATTCCTTATATATCCTTTTTTGAATTTTTCCAAATGAATAAAGCAGTTGGAATTTTGGAAATGACAATGGGTATCTTTATTACATTAACTAAAGCTTATTTATTTCTCTTCATTTCTATCACAATAAGATGGACTTTACCCAGGATGAGAATGGATCAGTTATTAAATCTTGGATGGAAATTTCTTTTACCTATTTCCCTGGGCAATCTCTTATTAACAACCTCTTCCCAACTTGTTTCACTATAAATAAGATAATACAATAATAGTAAGAATATTTTCAACACAAAAGTTCTCTCAAACAAGAGAAAGAAACATACCTTTTTCATAGATATTTAGAATATGTTCCCTATGGTAACTGGGTTCATGAGTTATGGTCAACAAACAATACGCGCTACAAGGTACATTGGTCAAAGTTTCATAACTACCTTATCCCACACAAATCGTTTACCTATAACGATTCACTACCCTTACGAAAAATCAATTACACCGGAGCGTTTCCGGGGGCGAATCCACTTTGAATTTGATAAATGTATTGCTTGTGAAGTCTGTGTTCGCGTATGTCCAATAGATCTACCTCTTGTAGATTGGAGATTTGAAAAGGATATTAAAAGGAAACAATTGCTTAATTATAGTATTGATTTCGGAGTTTGTATATTTTGTGGTAATTGTGTTGAGTACTGTCCGACAAACTGTTTATCAATGACTGAAGAATATGAACTTTCTACTTATGATCGTCATGAATTGAATTACAATCAAATTGCTTTGAGTCGGTTACCAATCTCCATAATGGGAGATTACACAATTCAAACAATTAGGAATTCGACTGAAAGTAAAATAGACGAAGATAAATCTTCGAATTCAAGAACGATTACTGATTACTAGACTAGGATTTTTTATTTTTTGTTATAAAAATCCAAAAATTATTTACTAACTATAAAGAAAAACGAAAAACTACTGCTTATTGCAAATTATTCCTGATTTAAAATCAGACTAGATTTTCGTGATATAATTTCTAACTATACAGCTTATACGCAAAAAAATATCCTAATCCCTTTTTTTTTACTTGAATCCTTTAGTTTTAGTCAGTTCATGAAAAATTTTATACTATTAATTTCTTTTTATCCATAATGGATTTACCTGGACCAATACATGAAATTCTTGTGCTATTTGGGGGATTTGTTCTTCTACTAGGGGGTCTAGGAGTAGTATTACTTACCAACCCTATTTATTCTGCCTTTTCGCTGGGATTAGTTCTTGTTTGTATATCCTTATTCTATTTTTTATTGAATTCCTACTTTGTAGCTGTCGCACAACTTCTTATTTATGTGGGAGCCATAAATGTCTTGATCATATTCGCTGTAATGTTCGTAAATGGCTCAGAATGGTCTAAAGATAAGAATTATTGGACTATTGGAGATGGGTTCACTTCACTCGTTTGTATAACTATTGTTTTTTCACTAATGACTACTATCCCAGATACGTCATGGTATGGAATTCTTTGGACTACAAGATCAAACCAAATAGTAGAACAGGGTCTCATAAATAATGTTCAACAAATTGGGATTCATTTAGCAACCGATTTTTATCTTCCGTTTGAACTCATTTCCATAATTCTTCTAGTTTCTTTAATAGGTGCAATTACTATGGCTCGGCAATAAGAAAAACTTAGAAAGAGTAAAGATTATTAGAATTGGAAATCTAAAATAAATAACTAAAGAATCACAATTTTGATTTAGTAAAACCCATCTACTGCCAACAAATACCTTCTTTTCTTTTTTGTTGTGTAATTGTTCTATTTAATTGAATCGGTTCAATTCTTGTCCTCATATTGAAATGAATCGAGATTGATAAGGAGTTAGTTAATGATGTTTGAGCATGTACTTTTTTTGAGTGTCTATTTATTTTCGATTGGTATCTATGGATTAATCACAAGCCGAAACATGGTTAGAGCTCTAATATGTCTTGAACTTATACTGAATTCAATTAATCTAAATCTCGTAACATTTTCTGATCTATTTGATAGTCGCCAATTAAAAGGAGACATTTTCGCAATTTTTGTTATAGCCCTTGCGGCTGCTGAAGCCGCTATTGGACTATCCATTCTTTCTTCCATCCATCGTAACAGGAAATCCACTCGTATCAATCAATCTAATTTTTTGAATAATTAGACTTTAGAATAATTAGACATAGAATCCTCTAAAAAAGGCGCACATATAATAAAAATATCGAATATTAAGATGAATAGAAATCTAATACTATTTTCTTATTATTATTTGAGAATATCCTTTTTTTGAGTAGGTTATTGCATAGTATTCTTTTTTACTTAAATGAATTTTTGTAATTCATTGATATTGCAATTTGAATATTGCAATAATTTATATTGAAAAGACGATAGCCAATTTATTGGCTAATTCGAATTCGTATGTACAATTCGTATAATTATGACTGTTGAAGTCCAAAATTCAAGTCTCTTGGCTCTTTTCACGCTTTCTCACAAACGGATTAAAAAATAGATTTTTATTTTTGTTGAAGTTTGGATAAACCATTGCTTCGTCTGGTGTCTACAATACATATGACTCATTATAGTACTAATTTCATTTTTACCAGATCGAAAAATTTTATGTTGAAAAGAAGAATTTATAGATCCAATGTCACATTCCGTAAAAATTTATGATACATGTATAGGATGCACTCAATGTGTACGAGCTTGTCCAACAGATGTATTAGAAATGATACCCTGGGATGGATGTAAAGCCAAGCAAATAGCTTCCGCGCCGAGAACCGAAGATTGTGTGGGTTGTAAGAGATGCGAATCTGCCTGCCCAACAGATTTTTTAAGTGTCCGCGTTTATTTAGGGCCTGAAACAACCCGTAGCATGGCTCTATCTTATTGATACGTTACAAAAAACTCCACTTGAATCGTCTGATTCCTCTTTACCGAAGAAGCCTGTGCTCGAAATAATCGAGCACGGGCTTTTCTGGTCAAAACGTATCTTGTCTTTATCACTTTATCATGAGTTATTTTCCTTGGTTAACAATACTTGTTGTTTTGCCGATATTTGCAGGTTCATTAATTTTCTTTTTACCTCATAGGGGAAACAAAATCGTTAGGTGGTATACTATATCTATTTGTTTATTAGAATTCCTTCTAATGACTTATGCATTCTGTTATCATTTCCAACTGGAGGATCCCTTAATCCAATTAAAGGAGGATTCTAAATGGATAGATGTCTTCGATTTCCACTGGAGATTGGGAATCGATGGACTTTCATTAGGATCTATTTTATTGACAGGATTTATCACTACTTTAGCTACTTTAGCAGCTTGGCCAGTTACCCGGAATTCGCGATTATTCTATTTCCTGATGCTAGCAATGTATAGTGGTCAAATAGGATTATTTTCTTCGCGAGACCTTTTACTTTTTTTTATCATGTGGGAATTAGAATTAATTCCTGTTTACTTACTTTTATCCATGTGGGGGGGAAAGAGGCGTCTATATTCAGCTACAAAGTTTATTTTGTATACTGCGGGCGGTTCCATTTTTTTCTTAATCGGAGTTCTGGGTATGGGCTTATATGGTTCCAACGAACCAGGGTTAGATTTGGAAAGATTAATTAATCAATCATACCCTGCAACTTTGGAAATACTTTTATATTTTGGCTTCCTTATTGCTTATGCTGTCAAATTGCCGATTATACCCCTACATACGTGGTTACCAGACACCCATGGGGAAGCGCATTATAGTACATGTATGCTTTTAGCGGGAATCCTATTAAAGATGGGAGCATATGGATTGATTCGGATCAACATGGAATTGTTACCTCATGCTCATTATCTATTTTCGCCCTGGTTGGTAATAATAGGAGCAATCCAAATAATCTATGCAGCTTCAACTTCTCTTGGTCAACGAAATTTCAAAAAAAGAATAGCCTATTCCTCTGTATCTCACATGGGTTTCATAATTATAGGAATTGGTTCCATAACCAACATTGGACTCAATGGAGCTATTTTACAAATATTATCCCATGGATTTATTGGTGCTACACTTTTTTTCTTGGCAGGAACGGCTTGTGATAGAATGCGTCTTGTTTATCTCGAAGAACTGGGGGGGATATCTATCCCAATGCCGAAAATTTTTACCATGTTTAGTAGCTTTTCAATGGCTTCTCTTGCCTTACCAGGAATGAGCGGTTTTGTCGCAGAATTAGTAGTATTTTTTGGGCTAATTACTAGTCCAAAATTTCTGTTAATGCCAAAAACGCTAATTACTTTTGTAATGGCAATTGGAATGATATTAACTCCTATTTATTTATTATCTATGTTACGCCAGATGTTCTACGGATACAAGCTATTTCATGTTCCAAACGCAAATTTTGTGGATTCTGGACCACGAGAACTCTTTCTTTTAATCTGTATCTTTTTACCAGTAATAGGAATTGGTATTTATCCAGATTTTGTTCTCTCCCTATCCGTTGACAGGGTAGAGGCTCTCTTATCCAATTATTATCCTAAATAGGTTTTTTTAACTAGTCCGCTCTATATTCCTATAGTGGAAAAACCCAATAACTCAGAAAAAAGTAAAAAAGTATAATTAGATCTATCTCGAATTTTTGAGAACCCTTTGAAAAGGCGTTCAAGGGGTTCTCAAATAAAACAAAAAAGTAAAAACGTTCATTTCATGAAGGTTTTATTTTATGTAATCATTTAGGTGTTAATGTAAACGAACCATAACTATGTAAACCTATTCCTAATAGATTGATACCAAAATAGCAGATCCAAATTATAAGAAATCCTATCGAAGCTACAAGTGCAGAATTCGTACCCTTCCAATTTGGATTTGTTCTACTATGTAAATAAATTCCGAATATGGTCCAAGTAATAAATGCCCAAGTTTCCTTAGGATCCCAATTCCAATAGGATCCCCACGCCTCATTAGCCCATACTGCTCCACAAAGAATACCTATGGTTAAAAGGGTAAATCCTAGGCTAATGACACGATAACTCCAAGAATCCAAACGCTCAGTTAATTGATATTTGTAATAATTTGGAAATGAAGGAAAAGAAGTGCTTTTTAAAGCACTTCTTTTTACATAGAAATTTTCAATCTGACTAAAGAAAAATGTGTTAAATAAAACATTTTTTTTCTTTTTAGAAAAGAACTGGAAATTATTTCGAAATCTAATGATTAGAAGAGCGGCGGATAATAAGGATCCGCACAAAAGAGTTGCATAGCTTAGTAACATCATACTGACATGCATCATTAACCACTGAGATTGTAGAGCAGGTACTAGTATTGTGGATTGATGCATTTCAGTTAAAAGACCCGATGTGGCAAAGCCTTGCGTTAAAATAGTACTTGGCGTAGTTATTCTGCTTAAATCATTTTTAGAGTTCTGTATCTTAGGAATCGTATGAAGAATATACAGAGCCCATGAAAGGAAGATCAATGACTCATATAAATTACTTAATGGAAAATGTCCCGAAGAAGCCCAACGAGAAACTAGGAATCCTGTTATAGATAAAAAAGTGGCTATCATTCCTTTTTCTAACGAATCACGTAATCCCCCAAGTTCACGAACTAATAAGGTTATCAAATGAATCGTAATCACAATTGAAATGGTTGAGAAAGAGATATGAGTTAGTATATGTTCTAAAGTTGCAAATAGCATAAGGGGAAGGTCCCATTACAAAATTGTAAATTTCGAATTGAATCTATTTTCTAATCTATTGTATTCTTTTTCGCGAATGCCGCCACTCGGATTCGAACCGAGATGCTTGAGCACTGCTTCCTAAGAGCAGCGTGTCTACCAATTTCACCATGGCGGCTAACTTCAAATAATAGGTAACTTAAAAGAATAATAGTTATTTTCTCGCGAATCGTCGAGATTGGGAAAATCCCTAAAATTTAGGGAGATTAGAATCTTTATTAAAATAGACTTCATTTGGTAGTATCGTTAGTATTTTTTTTAACAATAAACTCTTGCTTTGCCCAATAGAAACATTGCTTAAAAGAGTTTGAACTGCTTTTTTCTAAGTTGCAATATAGAACTAATTTTTTTTTCTAATAAGTTTCTCATTTAAATTTTTAAAATTCTTTCAATGCAATGGACAAAATCCAAAAAGCCTTTTCTATTTATCCATTTTAATTTCATCATTAAACAGAAACCCCTTTGGATTTTCGCAAAATTTCTAGAATGAAAGCCTTTATGCTCTTATTAATATAATTTATCAACCTTAAACCAATTTACTTGTGGATTTTGGATAAGATTAGGTAGAAGTTGTAAGTCCTATTGCAAAAATACTCCACTTTTCATAATAGAATCCTCATATTTTATTATGAGAATTCTATTATGAAAAGTTCATTGATAGGAAAAGAAATACTTAGCACACAGTATACCAAAAACTTTTATTCTATATATCAGAGGGGTTTGTTCTAAGAATATTGTACCGAGTAATTCGACACATAAAAGTACATTCATTAATTAATCCAAATTTTTCATATTAAATAATTGGAATTCTTTTTTGATAGGTCAATTGAGATTATTCCAAAACCTGATTATTTGTTTGTTGCCCAGAAAAACCCTTTGGTTTTGGATGCTCGTTGCCGCTAGAAAATGATCTTGATTTTGCTAAAGAATAAGATTGTACTATGGAAAAATAAGTCTTTTTCTTCCAAAGATTTTTACGAATACGCTTTTTTGACATTGAAGTACGTTTTTTTGGAACTGCCATTCAAAAAGGAAATTACTTTTTTCTAGTTGTATGTGAAAGACATCTATTGCCGCAAATCAATCCTTCTTTCTTCTTTTTCTTAGTATTTATACTTAGATACTGAAAGATACTGAAATTCTAAATTCTTTTTTACTTCATTTTGTCTAATGCGGATAAGACAAGAATTTTTTAGCATATTTTTCGTATATATTTTAGACTTTGTTTTAATAATATACAGAAAGGTTTTCCATTTAAATCTATTTATATATATTTATATATCAAGTATACTCCATATATAGATATATGGTACGGGGGCCTATCCCCCATATAAGATCGGGGGATAAAAAGAAGGGAAAATTCAAATAGTTAATTAAGTTCAGAATGGTATTTCATAATGGAATTCCAACCAAAACAAAAAATACTGAGTCTCTTAAACAAGACATTCTAAAACTTAGGTAATTATAGTCATTAGGATTTCTTTTCAGTTCTATATGAAGTAAGGAATATTCGATAATTTCCTATAAACATAGGTTTTCATTGGAATTCAATCAATCAGTTACGAAACAAGAAAGCTGCTTCATCTTCGTTTTAAAGAAATAGAAAATGAATAGAAAGTAAAATGATTCCAACTTTTTTTGTATTTTAATAAAAATCCTTATTTAGGTAATAACTAGGTAACGAAGTTATTTGATTAACTTTTTTAATTTAACCAACTAAACCCATTCTTAATTTTTGCTTATTTCAATGAGAGAAATTTGGAAAAATTAAGAATTCCAGTATTTTTTTCTTAATTCTTTTTATTTATTCCTTCAGAAAGAGATAAGAATTGGTTTGGTGAATCGGAAATAATTTTATTTTATAGAAAAATTGAAAAATTTCAAGTAAAAATTGCAATTTCTTTTCTTATGGAACATATATATCAATATGCATGGGTAATCCCTCTTCTTCCACTTCCAGTTATTATGTCAATGGGGTTTGGCCTTTTTCTTATTCCGACAGCAACAAAAAATCTTCGTCGCATATGGGCTTTTCCTAGTGTTTTACTCTTAAGTATAGCTATGGTATTCTCAGTTCAACTGTCTATTCAACAAATAAATGGAAGTTCTATCTATCAATATCTATGGTCTTGGACCATCAATAATGATTTTTCCTTAGAATTTGGATACTTGATTGACCCACTTACTTCTATTATGTTAATACTTATTACTACTGTAGGAATCCTAGTTCTTATTTATAGTGACGGTTATATGTCTCACGATGAAGGATATTTGAGATTTTTTGTTTATATAAGTTTTTTCAATACTTCCATGTTGGGATTGGTTACTAGTTCCAATTTGATACAAATTTATTTTTTTTGGGAACTTGTGGGAATGTGTTCCTATTTACTGATAGGCTTTTGGTTTACACGACCAATCGCAGCGAGTGCTTGTCAAAAAGCTTTTGTAACTAATCGTGTAGGGGATTTTGGTCTGTTATTAGGAATTTTAGGTTTTTTTTGGATAACAGGTAGTTTAGAGTTTCGGGATTTGTTCCAAATAGCTAATAACTGGATTCCTAATAATGGGATTAATTCTTTACTTACTACTTTGTGTGCTTTTTTATTATTCCTTGGTGCAGTTGCAAAATCTGCACAATTCCCTCTTCACGTATGGTTACCCGATGCTATGGAAGGACCCACTCCCATTTCGGCTCTTATACACGCAGCAACTATGGTTGCTGCGGGGATTTTTCTTCTAGCTCGACTTCTTCCTCTTTTCATATCTTTACCGTTTATAATGAGTTTCATTTCTTTAGTAGGTACAATAACACTCTTCTTAGGGGCTACTTTAGCTCTTGCTCAGAGAGATATTAAAAGAAGCTTAGCCTATTCTACAATGTCTCAATTGGGTTATATGATGTTAGCTTTAGGTATAGGTTCTTATCAAGCTGCTTTATTCCATTTGATCACTCATGCTTATTCAAAAGCTTTATTATTCTTGGGATCCGGATCCATTATTCATTCAATGGAACCTCTTGTTGGATATTCACCAGATAAAAGTCAGAATATGGTTCTTATGGGTGGTTTAAGAAAATACATTCCAATTACAAGAACTACTTTTTTATGGGGTACACTTTCTCTTTGTGGTATTCCACCTCTTGCTTGCTTCTGGTCCAAAGATGAAATCCTTAGTAATAGTTGGTTGTATTCGCCCTTTTTTGGAATAATAGCTTCCTTTACTGCAGGATTAACTGCGTTTTATATGTTTCGGATATATTTACTTACGTTTGATGGGTATTTGCGTGTTCATTTTCAAAATTACAGTAGCACTAAAGAGGGTTCGTTGTATTCAATATCCTTATGGGGAAAAAGGATAACCAAAGGAGTGAATAGGAATTTCGTTTTATCAACAACGAAGAGTGGAGTTTCTTTTTTTTCACAAAATATATCCAAAATTGATGGTAATACAAGAAATAGGATAGGATCCTTTAGTACTTCCTTTGGGGCTAAAAACACTTTTGCCTATCCGCATGAAACGGGAAATACTATGTTATTTCCTCTTCTTATATTACTGCTTTTTACTTTCTTCATTGGATTCATAGGAATCTCTTTTGATAATGGAGCAATGGATAATGGAATAGCAGAGTTAACCATATTATCAAAGTGGTTAACTCCCTCAATAAACTTTATCCAGGAAAGCTCTAATTCTTCTATAAATTCATATGAATTTATCACTAATGCAATTTCTTCTGTAAGTATAGCTATTTTCGGTTTATTCATAGCATATAGCTTCTATGGATCCGCTTATTCTTTTTTTCAGAATTTGGATTTAATAAATTCCTTTGTAAAAGGGAGTCCGAAAAAGGACTTTTTTGATCTAGCAAAAAAAAAGATATACAGTTGGTCATATAATCGTGGTTATATAGATATTTTCTATACTAGGGTCTTTACCCTGGGTATAAGAGGATTAACCGAACTAACTGAGTTTTTCGATAAGGGTGTTATTGATGGAATTACCAATGGAGTGGGTCTTGCTAGTTTTTGTATAGGAGAAGAAATTAAATATGTGGGGGGAGGGCGAATCTCGTCTTATTTATTCTTTTTTTTATGTTATGTATCCGTGTTTTTATTCTTTTTTCTTTTTTAACTTAAGGAATTTCCTGGTTTCCTACCTAAATAACTTTCCTATCCCCCTCCTTATCCCCTTCTATTATTTCTCTCTTTCTATCCCCCCTTTCCTATAAGTATTGTATAATAGTTCGGTTTTCCGCGATTTTTTCCATTCCTCTGTGTAAATAGCCTAATATGGGTTCACAATCAATAACATCTTCACCATCGAGAGTAACGATCAGTCGAAGAACACCATGCATTGATGGGTGTTGAGGGCCCATATTGACTATCATGAGATCTTTTCTTGTAAGCGGTAGACTCATATCCTTTCTTCCTTAATTCATTATTCCATGAAAATGGATTATTCCATGAATTCCTCAAAACGAGGCTCATCAAAATGCAAAATCTAAGACTACTATAAGACTACTAATAAAATAAGAAAAAAATTCGAACGATTAAATTACTGCTCCCGGATATTCAACTGACTGATTAATTTCTTATAACGTACTCTATTTTTCTTTGCCAAATAAGCCAGCAAACGTCGACGTTTTCCCAAAAGTCTTCGTAAACCTCTTTCCGATGAAAAATCTTTTTTGTGTAATTCTAAATGTGAAGCAAGTCTCCGTATCTTATTGGTGAAACTGAATACTTGAAATTCAACAGAACCCCTGTTTTCTTCTTTTTCTTCTTTAACCATAAATCCAAAAATTTTTCTACCTCCTTTCTTTTTCATGTATTTTTCTGATCAGGAAAAATAAAAAATTATGTCAGTTATTTTGAAGTTATTCTAATCTCGTACACACAAAAATTTGCAATTATTCATCTACTACTGGAATTTGGATTTATTTTATCGATGCAAATTGGATTTGGATAGAAGGGTACATTCTTTTATTTTAGATAGAAGAAATGTTTCTTCTATCTAAAATAAAAGAATTTTGCTGATTTATTTATTGCTATATCCAATTTATTGAATTGATACACCATTTAATTGATATCATTTAGCAAAATGAAACACAGCATATGCATCCATCTTTCGGCTCGAGAATTTCACGGGATAGAGATATGGTATAAGAAATAGGCTATTAAGTAACTCTAAATGAATTGTGGATACATCTGTATCCTTAACATACTGAAACGATTGCCATTATTCGTATCAAACCAATAGCGATTCATACAAGCTAAATCTTCTAATCAATGGTGGGCCAATAATGAATTTTTTTGCATATGTATTAAGACGCTTGGCCTGATTTCGAAAGTGTCCAGAGTTTTATATGTTGTTTTCATTGCAAAATGATGGATCTCCTTCCGTAACTTTCCAATTACGAGTACGAGAATTGAAAGACATGAAAATTCTCAATTCTCTACGGCGTCTAGGAGATAGATAGAATATTTTCAGGAACAATAAAATCAGAAGAATCTTTCTCTCTATTCACTACCATTCCGCGTCTTCGACTTCTATTAGTTTCTTTTCTTCTTTAATGCAATAGCTATAGTTTGATATAAGAATCTATTTATCAAAGTAATGGAAACCATTCTCTTATAGGAAATGGTTCGAAAATCGCTATTCCACCTTTTAGGTATCGTGAAAAGTGATACCTGTGAAGATCGTGCATTTCAGTCACATTCAGATCCGTTTTTCGAGTCCATGATATAACCAAATTGGATGGATCTTCCACCCGTTTAGCTAAGAAAGAATAGATGCAGAGGTGGAT